GAAATGGTACATAATGACTTTCTTATTCCTTGTCTATGCAGAGGTGCGTGTAATTTAATAGAAAATTCCTCCAATTCCTGTAGTATAAGGTTTTTCATTACTCACTTCGGAATAGAAATCGAGGATCTTGGTAAAGTTTGAGTCGACGGGTTCTAATAATTCATGAAAGAGATTATCATATTCCCACAATTCAATTAGATGCAAAACCTAGAAACCCCCTTTCATGGTTGTAGAAAATGTATTTTTTTTTCAAATCCTTTCATTTCAAGTAATTGGTTGGTCGTATACGTATAGTAGTAGATAATATTCGATGAAAGAAAGAGAACAATAGTTGTAAGAATCAATATTCGTTATGCAACCGTTGCTGCATTAGATCCAAAGGTTCCTTCTTGACCTAGCTACAGGGATAGGACTGCACTCTATGATATGAAAAGATAGAATGTAGAACCTAAAAGAAAAGAGTAATAGAAATTGCCAGTTTGAAAATGGAGTTAGACTCAAAATAAAGATTTTCTTTCTTTGAGAAATCGTGGGATATTTTTTTTCTTCTCATTCGAGATATTATGTGCAATTAACCAACCTACTACTGAATCTACTAAAAGTTTAAAGTAAAAGGGGTTATCGGGTCCTTTTTTTTCAAAAATGGATTAGATTAGATCCAATTGAAAAAGAAATGATCAAAACGGAAATGATTTTCCAATCCAATTCTTTTATTCCCTAATTACTCAAAAATCATTTCATTTTTGAATGAAGTTACGCGGCACAGTTCTTATTACTATGTACTTTACTCATGAGTTGCTCGCTGAATCTGTTGATCCGAAATCATGGATTAGTCGATGTCACAGATGATGAATCCATGTTTTTATACCGCTTTCACTTTCTCCTTGTTAGTGCTGTCTATAATGACTGATGAATCAAGAATTTTCGATTGGAATTGATTCTTTCAATTGGTATTTTTTTATCCTTCTTTTTTGCAAAAATGGAAACTAAGGTAAGTGCTTTATAAACATATGTATAAAAAAAAAAGAACGTATTTCATTTAGTTCCTTCATGCCTATTATAACTAGTTATTTCGGTTTTCTACTGGCTGCTTCAACTATAACCCCAGCTCTATTGATTGGTCTGAGCAAGATACGACTTATTTGAAATTAATTGAATAAACAATTCATTCAGAAATCTTCATACTTTTGTAGGATTTCAGCTATTCTATAGCTCCTTTCCGCCTCAATTGCCAACTCATGGTCATTGAGATTCATGGACGATTTGAATTAATATTTAGGGATAAATATTACCTCTCTTTTTCTCTTCTTTCAAAGAAATTGAAATGATTGAAGTTTTTCTATTTGGAATCGTCTTAGGTCTAATTCCTATTACTTTGGCTGGATTATTCGTAACTGCATATTTACAATACAGACGCGGTGATCAGTTGGACCTTTGATTGAGTAACATCTTTTTTTTTTTTTTTATTGACCTCCTCCTTAATCCGCAGGAGGTCAAACTCAGGTTGCAGTTTAAGTTAGTGCAGTTATTTTTTTCTTATTGTGATTCGACATTATAAGAACGGAATCACGCTCTGTAGGATTTGAACCTACGACATCGGGTTTTGGAGACCCACGTTCTACCGAACTGAACTAAGAGCGCTTTCTTATGACAGGAGATAGGACTGTCAAGAAAAGGATTCTTTTTTACCCCCAATGCATCTTGCATGCATTACATATACTATCATATTTAGTATGATAAAAGATCATGTCCAATTTTCATTAATCTCAATTGACCCCCCGTTACTGTCCATAGGAGAAGTAATAGGTAGGGATGACAGGATTTGAACCCGCGACATTTTGTACCCAAAACAAACGCGCTACCAAGCTGCGCTACATCCCTTTCAATTGTTGTACGGTGTCATTGTAGAGAATCCATGTCTTGTTTTCCAACTCGTTATTTCCTCTATCTATAACGAATTCCCCTTGCCACTTCTTCTTTATTTTTGTCTCATATCTCATATATCTCATATCCCATATAAATCTATTTAAATAGATTATTAATATAATAAATATATATTATTATAATATAATAATAATAAAAAAAAGAATTATATACATATGATGAAACCTAACGTATACAAGAATGAATATTTCTTGGTAATATTCAGGAAGAAGGTGTCATCTTTTTCTGTTTTAGGGACAGGTGGATCTCATCTACCGGACATTGTACATATACATCTTAGTTAGGGATTCCCGTACAAATACAAGTGATCTTTAACTACATATGCGTCTGATCCTATATGTATTCCAATTAATAAGGAGGATTTTCAATGCGAGATATAAAAACATATCTCTCTGCGGCACCTGTACTAACCACTCTATGGTTTGGCTCTTTAGCGGGTCTATTGATAGAGATAAATCGTTTATTCCCGGATGCGTTGGTATTCCCTTTTTTTCATTTTAGTTACTGACATGGGAATGGGCGAATGAAGAAGATTAGAAATAGAATAAATTCTCTGTGACCAATCCCCCTCTTTTTTTCAGTTGTTTAGGATAGGAAGGAAAGAGAAAGAATAAAAAAGTGGATTGAACTTCAGCGAAACTCGTGTTCAGGATAGAAATTGAGGTAGAACAGAAATAGAAATAAATAGAAATGTGGGTCGAGGGTAGGCTCTTTGAGATCCTACAAGATAGTAAATGAAATACTGGGATTAGGAATAATTAATAGTTAGAAATCATTGTATTACTTATTATTTTCTTACTTTATTACTTTATTGGATTGATTGCAGCGAAATCTTTCCTAAGTGGGTTTCGAGTTAGCAACTTATCTTCGATTTCTTTTTCGTTCCTTTCTTCTTCGGTTCGGATCAAAATAGAAGAATTGAGTAAGCCCAAAGGAGGTTCATGGCCAAAGGTAAAGATGTCAGAGGGATAGTTATTTTGCAATGTACCAATTGTGTCCGAAATTATTTCAATAAAGAATCGCGGGGCACTTCCAGATATATTACTCAAAAGAATAGACACAATACACCTAGTCGATTGGAATTGAGAAAATTCTGTCCTTATTGTTACAAGCATACGATTCATGGGGAGATAAAGAAATAGATCGGACGGAGCGCGTGTACCACCCTTTCATTCCAAGGAACAGGAAGAAATTCTATTCTATAGATAAACAAATCAAGTCCTATTTCGATCGGATCGGAAATGCATGAAGAAATAGGATCTTAGAGATAAGGAATAAACCATGGATAAATCCAAGCGATTCTTTCGTAAACGTAAATCCAAGAGAATTTTTCGTAGGCGTTTGCCCCCAATTGGACCGGGGGATCGAATTGATTATAGAAACGTGAGTTTAATTAGTCAATTTATTAGTGAACAGGGAAAAATATTATCTAGGCGAGTGAATAGATTGACCCTGAAACAACAACGATTAATTACTATTGCTATAAAACAAGCTCGTATTTTATCTTCGTTACCTTTTCTTAATAATTTTATTAATAATAAGAATAAGAATTTTATTAAGAATAAGAATTTTATTAAGAATAAGAATAAGAATTTTATTAAGAATAAAAAACAGTTTGAGAAAACCAAGTCGATCCCTAATGCCCCTAGAACCAGAAATAAATAGGCCTACTCCTCAATTGAATCAAAACAACTTGAATTGGAATTCAAAATCAGGGTGTTTTATTCGAAAAAGCGAAGAGATTTAATTGTTGCGTTGTAATAGAATAAAAAAAGAATGGGAGAAGAAGACATTTTTTTTTGAAACGTGTTCGTTCATTCCTACTACTTATTTCTTTCTTTTATCTTATCATATCTACTCGACCTTCCCGGAGGTCATTCTCCGGGGAACTCCGTTTAAATCATTCCGGCGAGTTCCTTCCAATCCCTTGACTTTGACTATTTCATTGGAAATCATGTAAAGACAATTCCTATTTGATATAGCTATTTGTGCAAGTATTTTACGATTAAGAAGCAATTGCCTCTTGTACAGATCGTGTATTAATCGGCTATAACTACAGGATAGGCCATTCTCACGAGTTACTGCATTTATCCGAGTGATCCACAAACGGCGAAAATCTCTCTTTCGCCTGCCTCTATCCCGATGGGTGGAAACCAAAGCTCTCATTTTCTGTTGAGTAGTAGTTCGAGTAAGTCTTGAATGAGCCCCGCGAAAGTTTGATGCAAATAAACGCATTTTTGTTCGACGTCTACGAGCTATATATCCTCGTTTAACTCTGGTCATTGAATCAAATGAAACTTGGATGAATAACTAATCGATTTCGTTTCTTTCAGTCATTCTTTTTCCTTTTCCTGTTTTATTAAAAACAAAACGGATTCTTCCGATGTATAAAATACAAATTCCAATGGCTTTTGCTACTATGACCTTCCCAACCACGATTTTTTATTTCTTCCAGGCATTTATTTTACCTCAAAATAAGAAATTGTACCGATATTTGGTAGAAAATAGGTAGAAAATAAATAATAAATAGGTATTAAATGGTTTGAATAAACAAATAGTGGCTTCCATCGTTTCTATGGTTACTTCTTAAACGGTGAGGCCCTCTCTATACACCGGAGCCTTTTCCCTCATTTAATCAATGTTATTGGTAACTTGTACAGTTCACACTCTTTGGCTCTACCCATGAATTATATAGTAATAGGTCTTTTCACAATGAGATCTATCCATACAGTGACGGCATTTAGTTATGAAGGTTGGCTAGGTAGCTGACCCTCTTAGTCCGTTCTTGCAAGAGTAGGAGCAGAATCCTTCTGCTTTTGAAATACTATTTCCCCCGCTTAATGGATAACCATTCGCTACCAATGGAGAATTGCTTTTCATCTCAAATCGAGGTGATTGGATTTGCACCAATGGAAACCATAAATTCCATACACAATAGAGGTAGATGATAGATCTTTATTTTTCGATAGTGACTGAAGTTCTCCCATTCTATCCAATTCATTGGTACTAGTCATTGCATTGATACTGGAAAAATCGCCTCATTTGTTCTAGCTCATGATCTGAACGAGTCGCACATACACCCTAGTACATGTTCCTCGACGCTGAGGACATCCTCGAAGAGCTGGAGATTTCGTGACATTTCTGATTGGCTGTCTTGTGTTTCTAATAAGTTGTTTAATAGTTGGCATGTTGAATCGTATACATATACAGAATGGGCTGGTTTAGATCGATCCTAACCGGATGATTACGAATAAGTTCCATTTCATATTTTACCCGGGTGATAAGATAAAAGATCAAATCTCATTCGAATCATGATTCGAATGAATCGTGATTTGGTGCGGGGTTCCCGTTAATTTTGGGTACGGGGTTCCCGTTAATTTTGGGTACGGGGTTCCCGTTAATTTTGGGTACGGGGTTCCCGTTAATTTTGAGTGCGGAGTTCCCGTTATTTTCGATTTCGGAGTTCCCGTTATTTTTGAATCCGGGACCCCTGAGAATTTCGAGCCCTACATGATCAACAATGCCATGAGCTTGGGCTTCTTCTGGTGACATAAAAACATCTCTTTCCATGTCTTCGATTACAGTCCATAAAGGAGTGTGCGTTCTTTCTACATAAATCCTTGTGATGCTTTCACGGATTCGCATTATATCTTCCGAATCCATCATACAGATGTCCGTGCGGTCCTCATCCTCATCCTCATCATCATCATCCTTCTTCTCCTTCTTCTCCTCCTCCTCCTCCTCATCATCATCATCATCATCATCATCATCATCATCATCATCATCATCAGAAAAAGAACCAGCAGGTTGGTGGATCATGACCCTGATGATATAACATCATAAACGATTCCTCTATCTCGATCTTCGCATCATCATCGGTCGAAGTGAAGGGATAAAGAATAAGAATAACAAAAAAAAAGATCAAATTGAACAACCGAACCGTACAGGCGTCTTTTGTGCAGTGCATACGGCTCTGCAATGGAATTTCTTTTTCCATTCCATCGAAGAAAGAGACAAATAGAATCCATCAGACCCAGATCGTTGAATGACCCATTTACCATCCTTCCTTTTGGAGGAGTCAAAAAATACTATGATGGTTCCGTTGCTTTATATATTTATCTCGTCTGAGATTCAGCAATCCCAAAGTTTCTTTCTGATCCAGGAAAGAATGATCTTTTTCTTTTCATTTTCATACTATACTCTTTCATAACATAAATATCGGAAAGAGGCTTCTGGTTCTGGTGTGGAAGCAAAAAGGTTTGTGACGCTGAAATGGAAACGGACCCCCGATGCATAAGATCAAATCGGAAATAACCTTTGTTTCATACTACTATCTCGATACATAATCTCATGTTATGAAAAATGATAATGGTTTGCTCACATCGAACTCGAAGTGCCATGCTATTATTACTTATAATTTTTGTTTAATTATTCAAATTCCACCTGGCGAAGGCATAGTTTTATCCTTCTCTAAAATAAAAAACTCATTGACGCCAAGCGTGAGGGAGTGCTATACGTTTGGTATCTTCTCCTCCGACCAGGATCAAAGATGCCACTGAAGCAGCTATTCCTATGCATATTGTATGCACATCTGGTGGCACCGATTGCATCATATCATAAAGAGTTATTCCCGGTAGTACCCATCCGCCGGGAGAGTTTATAAGCAAAAAAAGATCCCTGGTCCTATCCTCGATGCAGAGATAGACTATCATAGCGGCAATTTGATTCGAGATCTCACTATCAACCTCTTGCCCTAAAAAAAGTAATCTACCTCGATAAAGTCGGTTGATTCGGACAAAATTGTATCCTTTAGGAACCGCACACGCATCTTTGAATACATACGGTTCAAAAAATAAAAATTGCGAAACAAAAAAAGAATCAATGTGTCGATTCCAGCCCTTTTTCTTTTTTCGTAGCAGATTTTTTCCTAACGAAGGGTCTTTTTTCTTCTATTGTTCAAGAAACATGAGTTTTTACTTACTTACCTAGAATTCACTGAACTTATCGAACTAACCTCTCATTGATGTATTGTTTCATCGATATCCAAACCACAATGTCATTTTCTTGTTACTGAATGAGGCCTTTTCAATTCTTTTAGGTTTATGCTCTACTCCGGGTAAAGATCTGTTCGAATTATATTTACACATCATATAGTACAAATAATCTCAGTACCGCTTCTTCTTTTTTTCGTTTCATGTCTTCTGCAAAAAAATATTTGATGGATTCATCATATTACTCCATTGTTTGGTAATATGAGGTCGCTCATAGGGTATAAAGGAATCATTTATGATACGAGTGGTAATCATACATGGATTCCCAATTTGGTATTTTTGGAACGGAGCCTGTATACTTCATTTTATTGGTCCAATCCAACCCTAAATTCTTCTAATGGATCCTATATAATAAATTGACCTAATTGTACTTCACGCTACGAATTATTGATGGTTCAATTAATCTTTCTTGGGCAAAATGGAGGATATCTTGATCGGGGGGGGAGAACGGGGAAATCCCATATGGCCCAATATTATGTCTGACAAGTCGCACTATAAGTCAACCCAAGTTGCTTCTTCATCTCCGGGAATCCGAAAGGGTACTTTTGGAACACCAACGGGCATTAAATTAAAGAAAAAGAGGTTACGTACTAACCACCACTTTGGTGTGGAAGCGTAACGACGGGTTTTTTTATTGTCTTCATTGTCTTCATAATATTGTTACCATTTATCGGATTTTATTTTATCCATAGATTGGAGGGTTCATGGAGGAAGAGGGAATGAATAAAGAAAAATTCTGACGAATGGATCGTTTGAATGATGAACAAGTATCTATGCATTCGCTCAAAAAAAATGAGACCAATCCCCATTGCGTATTGGTACTTATTGGGTATAGAATAGATCTGCTTTTCTTTGTTCCTACGAACAGAATTGTTCAATTATTATCAACAGAACAGAATAAATATTCACCCTTGCTTCGGAATAATCCACTAAAAAGGTGAGGTCCATAGCATAGTCTTTTCCAATGCAATAAAGCTACATAGTTTCTATTTTTTCTTTGAGAAAGGGGTATTTCCATGGGTTTGCCTTGGTATCGTGTTCATACCGTCGTATTGAATGATCCCGGTCGGCTGCTTTCTGTCCATATAATGCATACAGCTTTAGTTTCTGGTTGGGCCGGTTCGATGGCTCTATACGAATTAGCCGTTTTTGATCCCTCTGACCCCGTTCTTGATCCAATGTGGAGACAAGGTATGTTCGTTATCCCCTTCATGACTCGTTTAGGAATAAACAATTCATGGGGTGGTTGGAGTATTACAGGAGGAACGATAACGAATCCGGGTATTTGGAGTTACGAAGGTGTGGCCGGGGCACATATTGTGTTTTCTGGCTTGTGCTTCCTAGCAGCTATCTGGCATTGGGTGTATTGGGACCTAGAAATATTTTGTGATGAACGTACGGGAAAACCCTCTTTGGATTTGCCCAAGATCTTTGGAATTCATTTATTTCTCTCAGGGGTGGCTTGCTTTGGGTTTGGCGCATTTCATGTAACAGGCTTGTATGGTCCTGGAATATGGGTGTCGGACCCCTATGGCCTAACCGGAAAAGTACAATCCGTAAATCCAGCGTGGGGCGCGGAAGGTTTTGATCCTTTTGTTCCGGGAGGAATAGCCTCTCATCATATTGCAGCGGGGACATTGGGCATACTAGCGGGTCTATTCCATCTTAGTGTCCGCCCTCCCCAACGTCTATACAAAGGATTACGTATGGGCAATATTGAAACTGTACTTTCCAGTAGTATCGCTGCTGTCTTTTTTGCAGCTTTCGTTGTTGCTGGAACTATGTGGTATGGTTCAGCAACTACTCCCATCGAATTATTTGGTCCCACTCGTTATCAGTGGGATCAGGGATACTTCCAGCAAGAAATATATCGAAGGGTTGGCGCCGGGCTAGCCGAAAATCTGAGTTTGTCGGAAGCTTGGTCTAAAATTCCCGAAAAATTAGCTTTTTATGATTACATTGGTAATAATCCGGCGAAAGGGGGATTATTCAGAGCAGGCTCAATGGACAACGGGGATGGAATAGCCGTTGGGTGGTTAGGACACCCCATCTTTAGAGATAAAGAAGGGCATGAGCTTTTTGTACGTCGTATGCCTACTTTTTTTGAAACATTTCCAGTAGTTTTGGTAGACGGAGACGGAATTGTAAGAGCCGATGTTCCTTTTAGAAGGGCAGAATCGAAGTATAGTGTCGAACAGGTAGGTGTAACTGTTGAGTTCTATGGTGGCGAACTCAATGGAGTCAGTTATAGCGATCCTGCTACTGTGAAAAAATATGCTAGACGTGCCCAATTGGGTGAAATTTTTGAATTAGATCGTGCTACTTTGAAATCCGATGGTGTTTTTCGTAGCAGTCCAAGGGGTTGGTTCACTTTTGGGCATGCTACGTTTGCTTTGCTCTTCTTTTTCGGACACATTTGGCATGGCGCTAGAACTTTGTTCAGAGATGTTTTTGCTGGTATTGATCCAGATTTGGATGCTCAAGTGGAATTTGGGGCATTCCAAAAAATTGGAGATCCAACTACAAGGAGACAAGTAGTCTGATACAACTCTGCTATCTTTCTTTTGCCTTTATTGGTTTTTATTTATTTGATATAAGGGGCTGGAGAAATCTTGATTTTCATCATCGCCCCTTTTTTACTCTTGCCCTTTCTTTATCCGGGAAATGATCCCAAATGAAATGAACAGGTGCGGAAGTTATAATTGTGAACCACGATCAAATCTATGGAAGCATTGGTTTATACATTCCTGTTAGTCTCGACTTTAGGAATCATTTTTTTCGCTATTTTTTTTCGGGAACCGCCTAAGGTTCCGACTAAAAAGATGAAATGATTTTTCATTATCTCAATTGAAGTAATGAGCCCCCCAATATGGGAGGCTCATTATTTTAACTAGTCCCCGTGTTCCTCGAATGGATCTCTTAGTTGTTGAGAGGGTTGCCCAAAAGCGGTATATAAGGCGTACCCGGTAAAGCTTACAAGTGAACCAGATATGGAGATGGCGACTAGGGTTGCTGTTTCCATTATTATTATTAGAGAATTTCAAGACCACGATGGATCTACGCTATGATAAGAACATTTATTTACAATGAAATAGTATACAAAGTCAACAGATCTCAATCAATGCAATAGGATTTATGGGTACACAAACCGTTGAGGGTAGTTCTAGATCTGGTCCAAGACGAACTATTACAGGGGATTTATTGAAACCATTGAATTCGGAATATGGTAAAGTGGCTCCTGGATGGGGAACTACCCCCTTCATGGGGGTCGCAATGGCTCTATTTGCAATATTCCTATCTATTATTTTGGAGATTTATAATTCTTCCGTTTTACTGGATGGAATTTCAATGAATTAGGTCCATAAGAACAATGAAGTCCTAGCTTTTCAATCAAAAATGATTAGGACTCGGATTTCTAGACCACTCTGGTAGTTCGACCGTGGAATTCCGTCGTTTCGGTATTTCCGGAATATGAGTGTGTGACTTGTTATAATTGATCCTATTGATAGTACAGAGAATAGGTCTGTCATCTCGATAGAGATGGTTCTACGTCGGATATTCATCCTAGTATCTGGAGCACAGAATATATGGAATAGATCAAGAAATATTTGAACTATGATTCATACCTATTATTCAGACCTCGCGGCCGGAGTCCAAAAAATTTTCAAACAAAGAAAAGAGGTATTTCATAAATCGAACGATTTTGATTTTCTTCCTTTTCCTTCAGAATTCTTCTTAATTTTGTCCGAAGGACAAATGTTTCTATGGATTTTTAGTCATTCCTTCCATCCATTCATTAAATAAGTGATGATCAAAGGGTTCTTACTCAGGGACCCTTTGGGTTTAGCTTGGGGGCTTTATTGAATCATCGTGGTTCTAGTATGAATCTGAGGTTTCAATTGATTCATAGGGTCTCAACAAGAGAATTCCTATCAATAGTAAAGAAAACATATAGTAAATCCGCATTACGCACAAACAAACAAATCAAAAAGAAACTAAAATAATAGGGGAAGAGAAGATTCAAGAGGCCTGTAATGATCAACATAAAGACGGATGAGCCAACTTGATATTTTGGCATTATCATCACAAAGAAGAGATTCCGGATTTTGGTTCTTCGCTTCGTATCTTCAGGTACGATTGAATCAAGTTCAATTGAAGTGGCTAATAAGTTTCAAAGTTTCTATTCCATATCTGTTTCAACCACTATTTGGGTGTTTCTGCTTGAGCCGTACGAGATCAAATTCTCATATACGGTTCTCAGAGGGGGAGTCTCTTTGGTTTACCTATCTCAATAAAGTATATGATTGGTTCGAGGAGCGTCTCGAGATTCAGGCGATTGCAGATGATATAACTAGTAAATATGTTCCTCCCCATGTCAACATATTTTATTGTCTAGGAGGGATCACACTTACTTGTTTTTTAGTACAAGTAGCTACCGGTTTTGCTATGACTTTTTACTATCGTCCGACCGTTACAGAGGCTTTCGCTTCTGTTCAATACATAATGACTGAAGCTAACTTTGGTTGGTTAATCCGATCAGTTCATCGGTGGTCAGCAAGTATGATGGTCCTAATGATGATCCTACACGTATTTCGTGTGTATCTCACAGGTGGGTTTAAAAAACCTCGTGAATTGACTTGGGTTACGGGTGTAATTTTGGCTGTATTGACTGCATCTTTTGGTGTAACTGGTTATTCTTTACCCCGGGACCAAATTGGTTATTGGGCAGTCAAAATCGTGACAGGCGTACCTGAAGCTATTCCTGTAATAGGATCGCCTTTGGTAGAGTTATTACGTGGAAGTGCTAGTGTGGGTCAATCCACCTTGACTCGTTTTTATAGTTTACACACTTTTGTATTACCTCTTCTTACTGCCGTATTTATGTTAATGCACTTTCCAATGATACGTAAGCAAGGTATTTCAGGCCCTTTATAGAGAAGACAAATCGTAGATATTTGTAATGGATCATATATTATTTCGGGGAGGAACAATAGTATTTCATTGCTACAAATATGGATTATTGGAAAGAATAAGACATGTTATTTGGATAGTTCCCTTCAACTAACTCCGAAGTCTTGTATTCTTTATTTGATACGAATGGTTGAAGTGGATTCTCCGAAGATAAGATGGATTATGGGAGTGTGTGACTTGAACTATTGATTGGGCCGTGCAGATATATGATTTTCTCTGCCGCATGGGAATTCACAACCAACTGTGTCTCTGTTCCAACCACGGCGTAAGTCCCCCTACACTACAGAGGATAGGCCGGTTCGCTTGAGGAGAATCTTTTCTATGATCAGACTCGAACTATGTTGTGTATGAACAGGCTCCGTAAAATCCAGTAGAAAGAAGAAAATAAGTAATGTGGTATGATCAAAATTATGTTCTATCTATTCCACTTACTTAATAGTAGGAAATGCATTCATTTCCTCTGCATTCATCCTGATCTATGATACTATCGGAGTGAAACAAGGGATCTAAGGAAGAACGGAGGCTCGACTGTAT